TGCATGATTTTTTTTTCTCGTGCACTACCCCTTCCAATGGGTTTCGAAGATAAAAATCCTTTATTGGCATTGGCCCATAAATTGACCATCCAGGTAAATCCATGAATTAAGTTTGATTATTCCTTCTTATTATTATTAAGCATCTGAATCATGAATTGTCTTCTGATGACTCATGAAGCGGATAGATTCTTTTTTTGAAAGAACTGTAAACGGAAAACGAAATACCCTCGCCCACTACCGGTTGATCTTCAGACCTGCCCCCCCTTTCTTCCAACAACTAAATGGATCCTTAGATCTTCTTCATGAGATTAAGAAAAAAACTCTTTTTAGATTCTAATTTTTATGTATACTAATACTAAATTACTAATATTTTTCTATTTCTCTGTTAGAAAAGAGAGAGTTTCCTTTTTTTTACTTCAATACTCAATACAATAACAATATTCAATAAAAAAAATAGGAGACCGGAAATGAGAGTATTTATCTCGCATCCATTCTTCATATGATTGTCGGAACAAATTGGATGCAACGAAATGGAAATTTTTGGTACATCAAGTCGCGATCTGATAGCTATAAATCTAAAGATAGAAATATTATATAGTATATAGTATAGATATATAATATAATAACAAGACGTTGGTCTCTAATAATAAATAAATTAATATTTATCCTGTAATCAAAGAAAGATAGTGAAAAATTTTCTTATCTTGTGACTTAGATTCTTATCTTGTGACTTAGAATAAAAGGTTCTCTGTGGAAGAACGAAATGCCAAGTTATTCCTATAGAACATCTAGGACCAAGACGATTGAATTGGAAATATCGACAAATTCTTGCGGAGTCAAAAAAAAAAAAAGGGGGGTCAACTTGTTGCAATTTTATCTCTATTGAATTTGAATATCAGAATAGCGGATATAGTCATGATTCAATGGGTCAGGTCCACTTATTTTTCTTTTATTTATTTCTAATCTTTACAATGGATTTCATTGGCCTAATTGAAAATAGGAATAGTTGGTGATTCAACAGATGACTTATCATTATTCGTGCTAACTATAACTAATATATATACTATAACTCATAACTCATTATATTATTATTAGATGATGATAATAATATAATATTATACAGTTGTTTTTTATTACTATTAAATTAATTAATTAAAAATTAAATATAATAAAATCGATTTAATAATTAATAATAATTAATAATTTAATAATATTACTATTCTTCATATGAATACTACGACTGAAAAAATACAAAGTCCCCTATCGGATCTGAACCGAGGGCTTACGCCTTACCATGGGATTACTCTACCACTGAGTTAAAAGGAAAGGGCTTGGTTCATTGAATTCCTGAACGGGTCACTGTACTATGTAAGTAAAATCTTCTTATCTTCTTTCTTCTTATAATTATATTTATTTATTATAATTTATTTATTATTATTATTTATATATATAAGATAAGAAGATATATATACCTACTTCTTTCTTTTATAATATATATATAAGATATAAGATAAGATTATTATATTATATATAAGAATTTAATTTAATAAGATTTAATTAATAATATAATATTAATTTATAATATTAATAATATAATATATATATTTATATTTAATAATTATATATAAGTATTAAGTATAAGATAATATATAAGAAGCCCGTCTACACATATCCAGAAGCCCCTCGACAAAAGATCCATTTATATATAATAATTGCATTGTAGCGGGTATAGTTTAGTGGTAAAAGTGTGATTCGTTCTATTAACCCCCTTAATAGTTAAGGGGTCTTTCGGTTTCATTCATATTCCGATCAAAAACTTTATTTCATTAAAAGGATTAAATCCTTTACCTTTCAATGACACATTCAAGGAAAAATAGAAATTTTCGGCATTTTTATCCAAAAGTAAATTAAAAAAGAAAAACTTGGATTATGAAATTGTGAAACAAAATTTTAAAATTGGATCCATACTTCCAATTGAATGAGTATGAATAAAGAATCCATGGATGAAGATAGACAAGTAGATTTCTAATTTCTAATCGTAACTAAATCTTCAATTTTTGTTTTGATTTGTATCGAATAAATTGAAGCAAAATAGCTATTAAATAATGTCTTTAGTTTACTAGAGACATCGCCATATTATTTTAGCTCGGTGGAAATAAAATACTTTTCCTTAGGACCCTCTCAAATAGAAATAGAGAACGAAGTAACTAGAAAGGTTGTTAGAATCGCCTTCTTCTAGAGGGATCATCTAGAAAGCGAGTCGTTTTGAATTGGATTGGATATATTCAAACAAAAAGCTGACATAGATGTTATGGGTATCATTTTTTGTAAGATGGGTATCATTTTTTTGTAAGTTGGTTCACATTTTAAATCTAGCAATATATCCATTTTCCATAAAGGAGCCGAATGAAACCAAAGTTTCATGTTCGGTTTTGAATTAGAGACGTTAAAAATGATGAATCGACGTCGACTATAACCCCTAGCCTTCCAAGCTAACGAT